TTTATATAATGTGTAGTGCGGCGTGAATGCCTTGGAGGAAAAATATAGGCGTAAATAATTACGAGAGTGTTGGTTGAGATATACTGTGACACCAACCTTCCTAATATAGAAAACTAAAGCTGTAAAGCTTACTGCGTACACAGTAATATAGGGGAAGTGAAACATCTCAGTACCCTGTTTGTTAAATCAACCGAGAAGCCATAAGTAGTGGTGAGCGAAAGTGGTGTTTGGCTAAATTTAAAATTTTGAAATAAAAAACCGTTTTTACCGTAGAAGGTTATAGTCCTGTAGTCTTAAAATTTTAAATTAAAATAGTAGAACAAGGCAAGTCTACCTTGTTTGAGTTTTGGGGGACCACCCTCAAAGCCTGAGGTTATTTTTCTTTCCGATAGTGAACAAGTACCGTGAGGGAAAGGTGAAAAAGAAGTCGCGACAGTGAATAGATCCTGAAACTCCGCATTTGAGTCGACGCTTTTAAAAGCAACGGCATACCTTTTGTATAATGGGCAAGTGAATTTTAATAAAAGGCAAGCTTAAATGTATCAAAGTCTAAGCGAAGATAACTCGAGTCTTAAATGGCGACTCATAGTCTTTTGTTAAAGACCCGAAACCGGTTGATCTAAACTTGAGCAGGCTGACATTGTAATGGTAACATTTTTTTGAGGGCCGAACCCGTGTATGTGGCAAAATACTGGGATGACTTGAGTTTAGGGGTGAAAGGCCAATCAAAGCCGGTGATAGCTGGATTTCTGCGAAATCTATTTAAGTAGAGCGTTCTATTAGAATAGTCCGGGGTAGAGCACTGTGTAAGTAAGGGGGGTATTTGCTTTACCGAGCTTTAGCAAACTTCGAATACGGGCTCTTTTTTTGGGGCAGACAGAGCATGTGTGCTAAGATTCATGTTCGAAAGGGAAACAGCCCAGATTGTTAGTTAAGGTCCAAGAGATAGCTTCAGTGACAAAGGTTATTTGTGTTCCAAGACTGTCAGGAGGTAGGCTTGGAAGCAGCCATTCTTTTAAGACAGCGTAATAGCTCACTGACCTAGAGCATAAAGCCCACAAATTTTGAGGGCTTAAAGTTATTGCCGAAACTTCAAACAAAAAAATATATTAAATTAAGATTATTTTGTGGTAGCAGAACATTCCGTAGGTTGTAAAAGCTTTAGTGTAAACTATTGTGAAGATATCGGAAATGAAAATACTTGCATGAGTAGCACAAAACAACGACAAGCGTTGTGGCTGTAAGTCTAAGGTTTCCGATCTAAAGTAAAACTTGGTCGGCAGAGGTATGTACTTCTAGAAAAAACGGTCCCTAAGCTGTCAAGCCAAGGTTTGTAGTGATGGGTAAGATTATGTTGTGATAAGTTACTGACGAAAAATTCACTTTATTTTTAATAGATTTAAAAGTAAATTATTTTTTCCAAGAAAAAGGCTCTTTTTTAAACCGTACCTTAAACCGCCACAGGTAGATGGGTTGAGAACACTAAGGCCTTGAGATAACCTCGTTGAAGGAACTCGGCAAAATGACTCTGTAACTTCGGAATAAGGAGTAAAAAGTTGCGCGAAAGCTCTACTTTTTGGCACAAAATTGGGGGTAGCGACTGTTTATTAAAAACACAGGTCTCTGCTAACTCGTAAGAGGTCGTATAGGGACTGACACCTGCCCGGTGCCGGTAGGTAAAGACCCGGTGTTTACGCATTGGTATCAAACCCCGGTAAACGGCGGCTGTAACTATGACGGTCCTAAGGTAGCGAAATTCCTTGTCGGGTAAGTTCCGACCCGCATGAATGGTGTAACGACTTCCCCGCTGTCTCCAACGGGGTCTCAGTGAAATTGCAAAGGTCGTGAAGATGCGACCATCCTACAGCTAGACGGAAAGACCCCGTGCACCTTTACTATATGCAACTATTGTAACTCAAAGGTTTTAGTGTAGAATAGGTGGGAGCTTGTAATTTAATTTCTACGGAGATTATTAAAGCGTTAGTGAAATACCACCCAAAAATTTGTTGATTTACTAACTCGCGGACAGTGGTTGCTGGGTAGTTTGACTGGGGCGGTCGCCTCCTAAAGAGTAGCGGAGGCACGCAAAGGTAGGCTCATTACCTATAAAGGTAAGTTGAGTGTAATGGTAAAAGCCTGCTTGACTGTAAGAAAAACATTTCGATCAGAGACGTAAGTCGGTCATAGTGATCCGGTAATTCTTTGTGGAAAGGTTATCGCGCAATGGATAAAAGGTACGCCGGGGATAACAGGCTAATGATCCTCTAGAGCTCCTATCGACGGGTTCGTTTGGCACCTCGATGTCGACTCATCACATCCTGGAGCTGAAAAGGGTTCCAAGGGTTCGGTTGTTCGCCGACGAAAGTGGTACGTGAGTTGGGTTTAGAACGTCGTGAGACAGTTTGGTCCCTATCTTCTGTGGGTGTTTGAAAATTGCGAGGACTATACCTTAGTACGAGAGGACCAGGAAAACTCGATCCCTGGTGTTCCGGTTGTTCTTTAGGGGCAGCGCCGGGTAGCTACATCGAGAAGAGATAATCGACCGCTAGGCGAGAAACTTACCTCAAGTCAAATTTTCAGTAGGGGTGGAAATTAATCACTTTGATAGGCGGGGGGTGTAAGAGCTGTAAGGTTTTAAGCTGACCTGTACTAATCCTATAGAAGATAAATAAACAGGGGCAACCGCAGCGCGGTATTTACCTTTGTTTTACCTTTTAGTAAAAAATAAAGTAGAATTATGCCCGTATTTTTTTTTTGTAAAAGTAGTTTACCTATAGTATAAGAGGAATTATTTAATTGTAGCGGGTGTGTAACTCAGATGGTTAGAGTAGTGGACTTTTAATCCGAGGGTCTTGGGTTCAAGTCCCAACACACCTTTATTGTGTATTATATTATGGGAGCATAACTCAGTGGTAGAGTATGTGCCTTACAAGCATGAAGTCGTGAGTTCGATCCTCTCTGGTCCCAATTTTCTTATGGCTATTGTTTAAATTAATTATTGTAAGTGGTCCGTTGTTACGTCATAATATAAAAGTTTTTTAAAATGTTAGTTCAAGCCGCTAAACTTTTAGGTGCTGGTCTAGCTACTATTGGTCTAGCTGGAGCAGGTGTGGGTATTGGAACCGTTTTTGGTGCTCTTGTTTTGGGTACTGCGCGTAATCCTTCTCTGAGAGATGAGTTATTCAGAATTGCTATTTTGGGGTTCGCTTTAACAGAAGCTATTGCTCTATTTGCTTTGATGATGGCTTTTTTGATTCTATTTGCTCTGTAGTTTGTATATCTCCAGTGGCGATTAAAAATAATACTTGAGAGAAAACTGCTTAGTTGATTTAGCGGTGTAGTTCAGCGGTTAGAACATTGGAATCATATCCCAAATGTCGGGGGTTCAAATCCCTTCTCCGTTAGATTTATAGCGACTTTGGTGAAATTGGTATACACGTCAGACTTAAAATCTGTTTCTATTTAAAGAGTATCGGTTCAAGTCCGATAAGTCGTAGCATTGGTGCGGCGGATATAACTCAGTTGGTTAGAGTGCCAGATTGTGGCTTTGGACGACGGGGGTTCAAGTCCCCTTATTCGCCGTTAGGGCTAGATCGTATAATGGGCTAATGCAGTGGGTTGCAAACCCAAAAATGAGGGTTCAAATCCCTCTCCAGCTTTCCTCAATAGCTCAATAGGTAGAGCATATGGCTGTTAACCATAATGTCGTTGGTTCGAGTCCAATTTGAGGAGAATTAGTTTTAGCAAGTTTTGGTTGATGTGCTTGTCGTTTGGGTAGCTCAGTAGGTAGAGCAAAGGACTGAAAATCCTTAGGTCGTTGGTTCAATCCCAGTCTCAGACAACACTAATGCTTTCAAAAATTTTTAATAAATTACGTAATAGCCTTGCCGTATATCATTTTTCTGCTTCATTTAAAGAAGTTGGTTTTTGTGTACAAATTTTGGATCTTTTGTGGAAAGAAAATTTAATCCGAGGTTATACGAAAAAAAACGGATTAATTACAGTAGTGTTACGATATTATGATGGATCTCCGACATGTTGTCGTTTAACTGTTGTTTCTAGACCTCGGGATCGTCTCTATTTATCTTCATTAGATCTTTGTAGGTTGTCTCCGGATTTTGGTGTTTTAATCGTGTCTACACCAAAGGGTATTATGACTGCTGAAAGTGCTATACGCAGAGGCGATGGGGGTGAAATTTTGGGATATGCCTCATGATGGGTCCTGTTTATAGATTACCTGTAGGTGTTAATTGTTTAAGTAACGATGGGAAAGTTTATGTTTTAGGGCCTTATGGTGTCGTCGATTTTGATTGCGCTAGCAAGATGTACCGCAAGGGGAATGTTATAGTTTTTTTACCTTATTTGACGTCATATTATAGTTCTATTTTTACACAAGCTGTTTTGGGTGTTGTTTTGGGTTACAGCATGGAGTTGGTTCTTAAAGGGGTTGGGTATAAAGTTTATAAGTCTAATGAAAAACTTATATTTGCTCTAGGCTTTAGTCATAGTATTTCTATTGATATTCCCGTGGGTGTGTCTGTAAGATTTAATAAAAAAACATTGTCTCTAATGTCTGCAAATTTTGGACTTTTGCAACATTTTACAACAAGCATACGGGCGTACCGTTTCCCAGACTCTTACAAGGGTGCTGGGGTTGTTTATGTAAACGAAATAGTGACTTGTAAGGAAGGTAAAAAAAATTAATGCATCAAACAAAAAATGGAGTTATTCTTTCATTTTTTGTGGGTTCTTCCGGTTATTTAGTGCCCCGCTTTAAAAATGATGATGTAAGAGTATCAAAAACGATAGAATCTTATCTCTTAGGTAAGCGTGATTTGTATTATTTGTATAATTTGGAAAAAAGTTTATATGGTATTCGTGCGACTTTAGATGTTTTAGAAGCAATGGTAGATAGCGAGGCCGATATACTTTTTATTAATAGCTTGCCCATAATAACAAAAGGGTTTGATAAAAACATTAGTATAACCAGCGTGAGATGGAAAAGAGGTGTTTTGTCCAAATTTAAAAAGGCGGATTTGGTTTTTCTTTGTGATATTATGAGAGAAAATTTAGTGGAGTGCCATCGTGAGTGCGCGCTTGTTGCTGGTGTCGGGGGTTCAACGGCAAGCCGAATGTCCTACCTTTTCAATTTAAATATAGAAGACATCTTATTGTCTTATTGGTTTTTTAATGTTGTGTCCGTAATATGTCGTCGTGGTAAAAAGAAATTGAAGTGTAATAATAAAATACCTGGCTTCCTTGGAGAAAGAAGTCGCCGTCAATCCTGCAATTATGCGATTTAGACCAAAGTACAAATCTTGCATATGGGCTAGAGCTGATATTTGGGGTGATTTATTATGTAAAGAAAAAACTTTTTTGCGTCCTAAATGGGATTTAATTATGGGTGTGCTCGGAGGACGTAAGCGCCGTAGACGTCCTTTAGCGAGAAGGTCTAAAGAGAAGCCCGTCCGTAGACACACGCCTTACCCACTATGCCATAATTATAAGTTTGTACAGCCCCATTCTCGCCCAAATCAAACGTTTAAGTATAACCGGTGGGGTTATCGTAATACATTATCTATTTTATTGTGTTTAAGACGGTTTTACGGAGATTTAAGCCACAATACCTTAAAAAAAATCTGTATTTTATTATTTAAATCTAAAGCACCTATTCAACGACTTCTAGGTGCTTTAGAAGGGCGTTTAGACGTTACGTTGTATCGATTAGGTTTTTTTCATTCAATTTTTTACAGTCGCCAAGCGATTCAACATAATAAAGTATTAGTTAACGGAAAGTATATAAAGAATAATAATTTTATTTTACAAAAAGGGGATTTTGTTGAGTTTTGTCCGGCTGTCCGGCCTTCTATACGATCTCGTCTTCTATCTCGTTATAAGCCCTTTAGGTCTTTTCGTATGCGATTGGAGCGGTGGCGGTTAACACATAGGTTTAAGTTTGAGTTGCATCTTCAGCCTATTCCTAGTTGGATTCAAACAGATTATTCCAATTTAAGTTTTGTTTTGGTGTCAAATATTAAAATGCCTATTATATATCCTTTTAGGGCTAATATCGATGAAGCGCTGTGGTTTTATAAACAAGGGTATTAATAAATTTTTAAATAATCTAAAATGTGGCTTACTTTTTTAACTATTTTACTAAATATTATTGATCTTGTTCTTCCTTTACTTATTGCAGTCGCTTATTTTACTTTAGCGGAACGTAAAATTATGGCAGGTATTCAAAGGCGTAAGGGTCCGAATGTTATAGGATATTTGGGACTTCTTCAACCGTTAGCCGATGGTCTTAAACTTTTTGTTAAAGAGACTGTTTTGCCCACAAATGCAAATATTGTTCTTTTTGTATTAGCCCCGCTGATTACCTTTATTTTAAGCCTTATTAGTTGGGCTGTCATTCCTTTTAGTTACGGTAATGTTATTTCGGATCCTCAATTAGGGGTTTTGTATTTTTTGGCAATATCTTCCTTAGGTGTTTACGGAGTTCTTATTTCTGGTTGGTCTAGTAATTCTAAGTATGCTTTTTTAGGAGCTTTACGTTCTGCGGCTCAAATGGTTTCTTATGAGATATCTATGGGCATTGGGTTAATAAATGTATGTTTGTGTGTCGGTACATTAAATTTAACTGAAATAGTTATAGCGCAAAGGGACATCTGGTTGGTTTTCCCCCTATTACCGGTAGGTGTAATGTTTTTTATTGGTTGTCTTGCCGAAACAAACAGGCATCCCTTTGATTTGCCTGAGGCTGAAGCCGAGTTAGTATCGGGGTATAATGTTGAGTATTCGGCAATGGGATTTGCTCTTTTTTTTCTGGGCGAATATGCTAATATGCTAGTTATGGGGGGTGTTACTTCCATTTGCTTTTTAGGGGGATGGTTGTCTCCATTTGGTCTTGGTGTCTTTTCGGATGGTATATGGTTTGGTTTAAAAATTTGTTTTTTTGTCATTTTGTTTGTTGTTATGCGGGCTATTCTTCCCAGATACCGTTATGACCAGTTAATGCGCCTAGGTTGGAAGTGCTTTTTGCCACTCGCTTTGGCTCTTTTTATTCTTTCTGTAGGCATACTTTTGGGTTTTAATTGGTTGCCCAATTAATAATCTTTCGATATATAAATACTTAAATGTCTTATACAACACTAAAGTCTCATACATAAAAATTAAAGGCAATCCTATGAATAATTGACTTATTATATCGGGGGGTGTTACAAAAGCTGCAAATATTAATGATGTGATGTAAATAATTCCTCTATGTTTTATCCACAGTGGTACCGTTGTATTGCTTTCGACAAATCCTAGTAAAATAGTCAAGGGTAGACTACAAGTTAATATGGTGTTAAATTGTTTTAAATGTGTAATGTAGTCATTGAGTTTTGGTTCAAAAGTCAAATGAATAGGCATAAAAACGGTGGAGTATGTGTAAAATGTTTTCCAAAAAGTTTGAATTATTGATGGGAATGCGCTAGTATATAAAAATGTATTAAAAAAGATCATTGCTATTAATAAAGTAAAGCAAGCATTGGCCTCATATGCGTAAAGTCCAGGCCTGAGAAAAAAAAAAAATTGTGTTAGCAGTATTGTTATACATACATTTGTGCTTATACTAGTGCATAATTGTATATAGGCAAAAAATATTTCAGTTACTCCCGTAGTTATAAAGTGAGAAAGTCCTGTTGGTAGAAGTATAAAAATTAGACTTTGTTTATAGGTGTATATTGTAGAAAAAAATATGGTTGTTCCAATGGTTGTGTGCACTAAGCGGTAATTTAACTCTTGTGTGTAGTGTATGGTAAATTGAACGTTTTTCATTTTTAGACCTGTAGATTGAAGAAAGATAGTTTAATTGGTAGAACTTTGGTTTCCAAAGCCAACGGTTGGGGGTTCAAATCCCCCTCTTTCTGTTATCTAAATATGAGGTTGGTTTATTTAGCAATATGTTACAGAAACGGATGAAAATAAGTCTTTTACAATTTCTATTTATATTTTGCGTTGGACTCCTTTTTTTTGCTGATTTGCCCAAATTAGCTAAAAGTGTTAAAGAAAAAATAAAGGGATTTAAAAAAATTTAATTATTAAATTTTTGGTTTAAAATAGTTATTGGGTTGTTAGCGGTCTGTAGTTTAATAGGAAAAACATAGTTCTCATGAAGCTAGTATTGCAGGTTCAATTCCTGCCGGACTGACTGGGATTTAATCTATAATGGTCGTCTGGAGTCTAGCCAAGTTGGTAAGGCGCCCGTTTTTGGTGCGGGGATCGTAGGTTCGAGTCCTTCGACTCCACAAGCCAGGGTGGTGGAAGTGGTAGACACGCTGGGTTTAGGTTCCAGTCTTTTGTAGGGTAGGGGTTCAAGTCCCCTCTCTGGCAATAATGTCTAGACCAAATATTATTCAATGGTTTAAAAAATGCAAAGGCACTAAAATAACAAAAAAAAAAAGTGTAGGTTTAAGGGGTTGCCCCCAAAAGAAGGGTGTGTGTTTAAAAGTATTTGTTTGTTCTCCCAAAAAACCAAACTCAGCTCGTCGCAAGGTTGTTAAAGTGCGCTTATCTAATAAAATACGATTAACAGCTTATATTCCCGGTCAAATTCATCGATTGCAAGAACATTCTCAAGTTTTGATTAGAGGGGGCAGAATTCCTGATTTACCCGGGGTAAAATATCGTTTAATTCGTAACAAGTTAGATTTGGGAGGGTTATCCGGTCGTAAAACTGCTAGGTCTAAGTACGGAACAAAAAAACCAGATAAGGTATGTTAGAAGCTATACAAGACAAAACATCTTTAAATGTTAAATTAAAGGATACTTTTAATTTTTTGGGTATTAAAAAAGACCCCCTTGTGGGCAAAATGATTAATCTTTTAATGAAAAATGGTAAGCGATCTAAAGCGGAAAAGGTTTTAAACAGGGCTTTTCAAATGTTGGATGAAAAATATCCAGGTCGTGCTTTGCATATTTTTTATTTTGGAGTTTTTGAGGCAAGACGCGACATAGGTATTCGTCTTAAGCCCAGAGCAAAGAAACGTCGTGCGGTTAATGCGTATAGTGTCTACCTACCGTACTCGATATCACCCCTAAGGGGATTGAATTCAGGAATGAGGGCCCTTTTAGTCGCAAGTCGGAGACGACCTTCCACAAGACCCTTTTGGGATAATTTAAGCCAAGAGATATTAGAATCTTCTTTAGGTAAAGGAGAGGTTGTTAGTCAGAGATATAGTTTAAATAAATTAGCAGACTCGAATAAACGTAGAGTTCATTTGGGCTCTCTACCGATTTTTCCATTAATATCTCATTAATATTTAAACATGGATTTTATTCATTTTTTTTTTTTATCCTCGTTATTATTTGTTATTGGTGTGGGGGGTGTCGTTTTAAACCGCACAAATATTGTTGTTGTTCTAATGTCATTAGAATTGGCTCTTCTTTCGGTAAGTTTAAATTTTATTATATTTTCTGTTTGTCTTTCTGATCTTATAGGTCAAATTTTTGCAATATTTATTCTTATAGTGGCCGCTTGTGAGTCATCTATCGGTTTAGCTATTATTTTAGTATATTTCAGGGTGCGGGGAAGTATTCGTATAGACCAAGCATCATTGTTGAAATCATAAATTTTATGCTTCCATGGTGAAATTGGTAGACACGGCAGATTCAAAATCTTTTGTCTTTTGACATGCTGGTTCAAATCCGGCTGGAAGCATCAAGTATGATTCAAGCCCAAACTATTCTAAAGGTTGTGGATAATTCAGGAGCTAAACTTGTTAAATGTATTAAAATTAAAAAAGGCAAAAGTTCAGCAGGTATTGGAGATATTCTGTTAGTGTCTGTTAAGGTTTTGCGACCACGTTACGGTCGTCGTGTCCGTTTAAAGATGAACAAATCAGAAGTTCATCAAGGGGTTGTTGTTCAAACACGAAAATTACATCGAGCTAAAAGTGGGGTTGGTTCTAGCTTCGGATGCAATTCAGTGGCTCTTATAAGTTTGCAAGAAAAACCGCTAGGTACTCGAATTGCAGCAACGATACCCACTAGACTTCGGGGTTTAAAGTGGGCTAAATTAGTCGCTATGGCAAGAAAAACAGTATAAAAAAATGGATCTGTATAAAAATCATTATTTTAATGTAGTTCAGCGGGATTTCATTCTTTGCACTAATATCGTGACATCGAGTAGGTTACCTACTCCTGAAAAAATATGTTTATATTTAGGAACTCCAGGTGTAAATAATAGTTCTGTTGTTTCTTCTTTATGTGCTCTTAAAATAATAACAGGGCAAATGCCTTACGTCTCTTTAGAAAAAATTAAAGTAAAAAGACATAAAAAAAGCAAAATACACGCGGTTGGTTGCAAAGTAACGCTTAGAGGTTTACAATTATATAAGTTTTTGTTTAAATTTATGTTTAATGTTTTGCCTCGTATTCGTCAATTTGAGGGCTTAAAATTACCGTCACATCATAGTGTGTATTGTTTCGTTTTAAAAGATATTTTTGCCTTTGAAGAATTAATTTCGTTATTTCCATATTTTGAAACTTTAACTTGTTTAAAATGTCAAGTTTTTTTTGGTACATCTACTAAAGAGGATATGCTATTTTTAGGAAATGGTTTGCAACTTTGTTTTGTCCCTTGATCTGTGTAAAAGGAATGTCGCGGAAGTAGCTCAATCGGTAGAGCGTAAGCTTGCCAAGTTTAAAGTCGAGGGTTCAAATCCCTTCTTTCGCTTTAGGTGTGTATGACAATAATAGTTCTGGTAATTCTATTTCTTTAATCGCGATAGCTTTAGCAAAAGAAGAGCCAAAGTTTTTTTTTCTAGACCTAATATGTGATATCTTTTAAGATGCTCTATAGAGTACCATTTTTTTTTTATTGATAGAGCCAGGCAATCAATCTGCATCGTTAGGCTAGCTATATTTCTTTGCATATCTTTTAGACTGTCATATACAGCAATTAAAAGGGGACAACCTTCTGCAATTTTTGGGGGTGTCAAATAAAGTGGTGTGAAATATATTTTACCTTTCCTCAAAGACATCTTTACTCTTCTAATTTTAGATGTTTTTAAATTGCTAGCATTTAGGAGAGCAAATGTTGTTTGTTTAGACAAAAATAATCGTTTTTTTCTTAAATGTTTTTTCCTAGCTGCGGGCATGATTTAAAGGTTTTGTATTTTAATTTTTAGGGGCAATTTGTTGGCACCGGCCCTTAATGCGGGGATTCCTTGTTCTTTATCAATACCGTATAATAAGAAGATAGGTTTTCCGGCTAAAATTGGTGCAATCCAGTGATTTACTTTCCCCTTCCCCTTCCCCATCCGGGCAGATGTAGGTTTATTACTTACGGTTTTATCCGCTAGTGGGACAATTTCCAGTTTTCCTTCTCTTTTAATTTTGCGCCTAATGTTTTGTCGTGCTGCCTCTAGTTGTTGAACATTAAGATATCCGGATTTTAATGAAATTATGGCGAAACAATTTTGTTCATTTAGTTTTTGTGCTTTAGTTGTGATTCTTGGCAATGACCTAGGCTTAAAGTATTTTTTATATTTTGTTTTTTTAGGTTGTAACAACATAGGGTGAATTTTTACAAGTCCAGGCTTTTAATCCGACACTACCATATCCTGTTTGGGTTTGCTTATATTCTGCATTAATTGTGGTGTTTAATTGACTAAGGGGCATTTGGCCTATTTGGCATTTCCAAGTACGACTTCGTCCTTTTGCTTTATGTGTAAACCTCCCTTTTATTTGAATTTTTAAACCGTTAATCTTTTTATATTTTTGTAATGATTGAAGTCCTTGTTTTAAATATCGAAGAAATTCGTAATGTCTTTTTCGTTTTTGTCTAGAACAGACGTTTTGTTCGATAAATCTGCATAAGCCAGATATGTTTGCTTTATTTGTTAGTATTAGTAACATTAATTGTAGACCATACCTCGCGTAGTTATATTTTGAATTATGAAAACTTTTGGTGTAGTAAGTCATTTCTCTTCTTACCGGTTTCGGTACCGATCTGGTATACGTTTTTAATCTATTAACTTTTAGTATTATTTTTTTTGTCCCAGTAAATACCTGAATTAGTTTTGCAGCGGTATGTAATCTAGAAGCAACTAGAGTCCATGACTTTTTTTTTATTTTTAATTTATTTTCTTTGTAACGTCTTGATTTAATGCGCCTTTTTGAACGCATATGCAAATGTATTAGATCAATAGCTATTATTGTTGCTGCCGCGTGTCTATTAATCTGAATGCCATGAAGGTAATGCGTGGTACCTAAGCAGCAGGATTCAATAAGGTAACGTAGTCTAGATATTATGTAGTAAAATCGGGGTTCATTCCAATGAGTATAACCTTCATAAAAGGTTTTTACGGGTCGTAATGTAATCGGATGGGCTTTTTGTGCCATTTTATTTTTTTATAGATTTTCGAGTTGGTACAAATTCACCTAATTTGTGACCTACCATTTCAGGTTTTATTTTGCGATTGACCATATTTTTCCCATTATGAATTGACAGTTTTAATCCGACACAGACGGGGTAAATAGTGGATCGTCGAGACCAGGTAATTTTTTTTTTCTTTTTTTTGCTAAAATTTGTTAAAAGACTTTTGTCTATGAAGGGTGTTTTCCAGTTAGATCTTGACATTTTTTTTTAATCTTCGTGTTGCCGCACCCTTTGTGGGTTTACCCCAAGGAGTTACAGATGGCCTGCCTCCTGATGTTTTTCCTTCGCCACCACCATGCGGGTGGTCTATTGGATTCATGGCCACACCACGAACAACGGGTCGGTGCCCCAACCACCTGGCCCGCCCTGCTTTTTTTAATTTAATAAAACGATGCTCCGTGTTACTAATAATGCCGTTAGTCGCCTGTGCTTTAATATCAAACCAGCGATACTGCCCTGATTTCAAGCGTATCTGCGCCAATTTTTTTGTTTTTTTTAATACGCGCCCATAGGAACCAGAGGCGCGTAGTAGCTTGCCGTTTTCTCCGGGGTATAGGCTTATATTGTGTATTGGAGTTCCTGTAAGTATACGATCTAAGGATCTGCTATGGGCATTTTTTAATCCATAATGTGTCGAATTGGATCTTACGACGTCTCCTTTTCGTAGGTTTGTTGTTGCAAGTATGTAATTTTGTTTTTTAGTGTCGGGATTAAAAATGCGAGCTAAGTGCGCGGTTCTATTTGGATCATATTCTAATCCAATAACAATGCCCTGTGTGTACTTTCGTTTAAAATCTATTTCTCGATACAAGCGCTTATGACAACCTCCCCTATGCCACGAGGTTATCCGCCCTTTATTATTGCGTCCACTTAATGTTTTGTGGGCTTTTACCTGGGATTTAAGTGGTCTTTCAAGAAATCGTTTTTTTTTCATACTATATTTTAATTGTTAGGATAATTAGTTATGCCTTTTATTATCGGTACTCCAACTCCGGACAATAAAATTTTGGTTCAGTCTGTGTCTCATATTTATGGTATTGGTTTAACAGAATCCGCTATATTATGTCAAAAAGTGGGTTTTGGCGATGATGCGCGGGGTATTCATGTGACTCCAGAGAAAAGTCAACTTTTAGAAAGTTTGGTTGATAAGAGAGCTCTCCTAGTGGGCGCTGATCTTCGTCGCTTTCAAAATGATAAAATACGTAGATTATACGCGATAATGACTTATCGGGGTTTACGGCATAAAAAGGGTTTACCTGTTAGAGGCCAGCGCACCCATACTAATGCAAAAAAAAGAATTCATTTTAGCATAAATGTTAATTAATAATCGATATTTTGTCGAAAATTTGTTTAAGTCAGTTAGTTCTTTTGGGCAAAAGGCTGTAAAAAATGTTTTGAATATTAGGTATTTAAATGATAATACACGAACTAAAAAGTTGGGATCCGTTTATTTAAAGTGTACTAAACGCAATATTTTTTGCACTTTGGTGGGCCGTGAAAGTAATCTTATTAAAACTAGTTGTTCTTTAAGAGTTCCTGATTATAAGAATGATTTTAATGAAAGGGTAAATTTGTATACACGAGGGTTATTATTAGGTAAATTGTTTGGAAATAAAATAATTTCTTTGGGGTATAAAAAAATTATCGTCCATATCGCGGGAACAAACAAAGGTCGATTCGGTGTTGTTCGAAGCTTTAGTAAGTTGGGGATTGATATTAATTCTATTGTTTTAACAACAAAAATAGCGCATAACGGCTGTCGTCCTATTAAGAGACGCCGCAAAAAATTGCGCACAAAAGTTGTCGGTTTTAAATAGTTATTGTATTTGAAGGGGTGACTGAGGGGTTGATAGTGTCAGATTGTAAATCTGTTGGTTTTACCATCGTAGGTTCGAATCCTATCTCCTTCTTTAAATTAGTAATATGAGAGAGCAAGCTAAGAAAGTTCAACGACACCCATTTCATTTAGTTGATCCAAGCCCATGGCCTTTTGTTGCCGCTTTAGGTGGTTTAAGTTCAACTTTTGGTGGAGTTCTATATATGCATAATTATAACGGTGGGGGGCAGTTGTTGTGTTTAGGGTTAATTACTATTCTATACGTGATGTTTACATGGTGGAGAGACGTTATTCGTGAAGCTTCATATGAGGGTCAGCATACCGCAGCGGTTCAACAGGGTTTGCGCATGGGGATGATTCTTTTCATTGTTTCGGAGGTTATGTTTTTTTTTGCTTTTTTTTGGGCTTTTTTTACCTCTTCTTTGTCTCCTGTTTTTAATATCGGGGGGGTTTGGCCCCCGGCTGGCATAGAGGCTATTAGCCCATGGGGATTACCTCTTTTAAATACTATTATTCTACTTTCTTCCGGTGCAAGTGTTACGTGGTCTCATCATGCCATCGTTGGAGGTTTTAAAAAGGAGGCTCTATTAAGTTTGCTCATTACGATAATATTTGCAGTTATTTTTACTGGATTGCAGGGGTTCGAGTATGTTAATGCACCTTTCGCTATGGCCGACAGCGTTTATGGTTCTGTTTTTTTTATGGCTACAGGTTTTCATGGTTTTCATGTGATCATCGGTACTATATTTTTATCCGTTTGTACTTTTCGGTTATATTTTGACCACTTTAGTCGTCAAAGGCATTTTGGATTTGAAGCTGCAGCTTGGTATTGGCACTTTGTTGATGTCGTCTGGTTATTTCTTTTTTTGACTATCTATTGGTGGGGTTTTAACGTCATAGTGTAAATTTTTATTTGTAACTTCTTGTTTTTTCTACAAAAACCCTAAATATATACACATTTTAATATAGTATAAAATTTAGTGTCATATTTTCTATTATAAGTACAAATGTTTTTTAGCCCCTTAGAACAATTTCAAATACTCCCATTTGTTAATTTAGGTATTGGTTTATTTGACTTATCGATAACCAACGCAATGATTACAACGATTTTTAGTTTAGGTTTTATCTTGTTTGTTTATTATTGTCTTTCTGTTTTCGGTTTAAGCTGTTTTCCTAGTCGTTGGCAGTTACTTTTAGAAGGGCTCTATTTAACTACCGCGGGTTTAGTATCGGATAGTATTGGTCCACAGGGTCAAAAATACTTCCCGTTTATCTTTATGATATTTAGTTTTATTTTGATCTCTAATGTATCGGGTCTTGTGCCTTACTCATTTACTATAACGAGTCATTTGATTCAGACAATGGTTTTAGCTCTTGGTGTATTTATAGGGGTTATTCTTATATGTGTTTCAACCCATGGATTTCACATGTTGAGTTTATTTCTTCCAGGAGGTACCTCGTTATCGTTAGCATTTCTATTAGTTCCTATAGAAATAGTTTCCTATATATTCAAGCCTCTTAGTCTAGCTGTTCGTCTTTTTGCCAATATGATGGCAGGTCATACCTTACTAAAAGTTATTGCTGGTTTTGCTTGGGCTATGATGGGTAGTGGCGGGTTACTGCTAATGGCACATGTGGTGCCGCTGTTAGTTTTGATTATTCTTTTTGGCCTCGAGTTGGCTGTTGCTTTAATTCAAGCTTACGTGTTTACCATTTTAAGTTGTATTTATATAAATGACGCTATTGTTCTTCATTAACCTCAATACTAGCAATAATAAAGCCTAAATAATAAAGCATTTTTAGCTCAGTGGATAGAGCAACGGTCTTCTAAATCGTGGGTCATAGGTTCAAATCCTATAAGATGTAAGTCATGAAATTCTCTATATTCTTCCAAAATGACACCATTGCTTTTTTGCCGGAGCTTTTTCTTGCGATTTCTATTTTAGTTGTTCTTATGCATGGAAGTTTCTTGGGTCTGTCTGCGGCGGCACTTTATACCTATTTAACACCGAGCATGATTCGGTTAACTTCAATAATTTTATTTATAAGTGCTTTTTTGGTTGTTAATAATCCTATTGAATCTCAGACGTTATGGAATTCAATTTTTATTACGGATCATTTGTCAGTTTGGTTAAAATTATTTGTTGTTTTAGGTTTATTCGCTTGTGTCTCTGTAAGCGAGGCCTATCTGTTTTCGGTTCGATTGCGAGCCTTTGAGTTTTTTTTTTTCATTATTAGCATTTGCTTAAGCTTGTGTTTGCTAATCTCCTCGTATGATCTTCTTTCTATTTATTTAAATATCGAGTTTATGTCACTTATTTTTTATGTTTTAGCCACCTGGAAGAAAAATTCATATTTTTCTGCTGAGGCTGGGTTGAAATATTTTATTCTGGGTTCTGTCGCTTCAGTTTTTTTTTTGTTTGGTGCATCATTAATTTATTTTTCTATGGGTACTACTAATTTAGGGTCTCTAAGCTTGTTAACGGAAAATCTTGCGGGGTGTTCTCCGTTGTTCTATTTAGGTTTGATTTGTTTAATTTCGGCGCTCTTATTTAAATTGGGTTCCGCCCCTTACCACATGTGGATAGCGGATGTTTATGAAGGGGCTCCCACGATTGTTAGTCTTATTTTTGCATCTGTACCTAAACTTGCTATATTTGTGGTTGTATTGCGCTTGGTTTACACAAGCTTTTGGTGCTTGTTTCCTGTATTTTGGGAAGACTTTTTTTGCTTGTGCGGGCTTTTCAGCCTTTTTATTGGTTGCGTGTGTGGTTTAGGCGAAACTAAAATTAAAAGACTTCTTGCATTTAGTAGCGTTGGGCATGTTGGGTTTTTATGTTTGGGTTTAGCGTCTGGGAGCGTTGAAGGAATTCAAAGCGTTTTATTTTATCTTTTGATTTACATGTTAACTGCTATTTTTTTATGGGTTTATGTCCTCCACTTAGATTTGACATCTGATAATAGCTTTTTAACTTTTTCGGATGTAATTGGGTTAGTCCGGTCTAATCCAGTTTTTGGTTTAGGTATTGCCCTTATGATTTTTTCTTTGGCAGGAGTTCCTCCTTTGGGCGGTTTTTTCGCGAAACTTAATATTTTTGTTAGTGTTGTTGATTCATCTTATTATCTTGTTGCTATATTTGCAGTTTTAACTAGTGTCGTTTCAGCTTTTTATTATATCAGATTAATAAAAATTTTTTATTTTGAGAAAGCAGAAGATTGGTTTTATTTCGCGCCATTAACTAAAGGTGCTGCTTTTTGTGTGGTTATTATTGGATGGACTGTTATATTTTTTATGTTGAGTCCTAATTTGTTTTATTTATTGATCTATAAAATAGCTATAGGATTAATGATCTAAAAAAATGTCTTTTACTCCAGAATCAAAACCTTTATGGCAAAGCTTTATTCCATTGGTTTCTAACTCGGCATTGAGTGGTTTCTTTACTAGGTGGTTTTTTTCTACAAACCACAAAGATATTGGTACTTTATATTTAATATTTGGGGCTTTTTCCGGTGTTTTAGGTACAGCGATGTCTGTTCTTATAAGGTTGCAGCTTGCAAGTCCGGGCAATACGTTTTTGGGGGGAAATTATCAGTTGTATAATGTTATTGTTACGGCTCACGCTTTTTTGATGATTTTCTTTATGGTTATGCCTGTGCTTATAGGGGGATTCGGTAATTGGTTTGTCCCTTTAATGATAGGTGCTCCAGATATGGCGTTTCCTCGTATGAATAATATCAGTTTCTGGTTGTTGCCGCCATCTTTAATGCTTCTTTTGGCATCCTCGCTAGTGGAGGCTGGAGCCGGTACAGGTTGGACTGTTTATCCGCCTTTAAGTGGTATTCAGGCACATTCGGGGCCATCAGTCGATTTAGCTATTTTTAGTTTACATTTATCAGGTGCTGCTTCCATTTTGGGTGCCATTAATTTTATAACAACTATATTTAATATGCGTGCACCGGGTATGGGTATGCACCGTTTACCCTTATTTGTTTGGTCTGTGCTAATAACTGCATTTTTACTTTTATTATCTCTTCCGGTTTTGGCCGGAGGTATTACTATGCTTTTAACAGATCGTAATTTTAATACTACATTTTTTGATCCGGCGGGTGGTGGTGATCCCGTGCTTTATCAGCATTTGTTTTGGTTTTTTGGACATCCCGAGGTGTATATTTTAATTTTACCAGGGTTTGGTATAGTTAGCCATATTTTGGCTACTTTTTCAAGAAAGCCCGTTTTTGGTTATTTAGGTATGGTTTATGCGATGTTGTCTATTGGTATTTTGGGTTTTATCGTCTGGGCTCATCACATGTTTACAGTTGGTTTGGATATTGATACGCGAGCGTATTTTACCGCGGCTACGATGATTATTGCTGTCCCTACAGGTATTAAGATTTTTAGCTGGATAGCTACCATGTGGGGAGGTTCGATACGCCTTAAAACACCAATGCTATTCTCTATAGGTTTTCTTTTTTTGTTTACTATTGGGGGGTTGACCGGTGTCGTTTTAGCTAATTCTGGTGTAGATATCGCTCTTCACGACACTTACTACGTGGTTGCACATTTCCATTATGTTTTAAGTATGGGGGCCGCTTTTACGATGTTTGGTGCTTTCTATTTTTGGGTTGGGAAAATGACTGGTTTGGGTTACCCGGAAGTTTTAGGACAAATTCATTTTTGGCTTATGTTTATTGGGGTAAATTTAACATTCTTTCCTATGCATTTTTTAGGATTAGCTGGTATGCCTCGTCGTATTCCAGATTACCCGGACTCGTATGCCGGTTGGAATAGTGTAGCCTCCTTTGGGTCAATACTTTCCTCAGTGGCTTCATTATTTTTCTTTTATATCGTTTATTTGACATTAACCGAAGGGCATCTTGAAGAATCTAATCCTTGGGTTAAAAATAGAGGTATTGCTTTTCCGACGATTGAATCAAAAAGCCGGTAAGCTATAAGTAAAAATTTATTAAAGCTTCTGTTGTTTGTAATAAAGGGCTTTATCTTTTAATAGGGCTCTAGGGCCTATAACTCAGTGGTAGAGTATATGCCTGATAAGCGTAAAGTCGATCGTTCAATCCGATCTAGGCCCAGATTTCATGCTATATTGTACGATGTTTCTAGTCTCTTTGGTCTAATGGTTAGGACGTTGCTTTTTCACGGCAGAAATATGGGTTCAATTCTCATAAGAGATTATTTTGTTAATATGTTTTTATGCCGCTATCTTGAATAATTATCAAAGTAGCTGCACTTGTTTTGTTTAAATTGGTAGTTTTTTAGATAATGTTGAACTCCTTAATTATATACGCGAATAGTCTTACACGACTTTTGCCTGTCCAAACATTTGAGGTGTTTGGACATGAGATTGTTATTAATGTGTCTAAAAAATATTTGTTGGCCACATTAACATTTTTACACCACCATAGTAATAGTAATTTTCATTTACTCACGTCGATTTCTGGTGTGGATTACCCCGATAGAGAAGAACGCTTCGAGGTTGTTTATGAGCTTTTGAATCTTAGATCCAATTCTAGAATTAGAATTAAAACACGGACTGATGAGATAAATCCTCTCCCGTCTGTCGTTGAGATATTTCCCTCAGCAAATTGGTGGGAGCGTGAGATTTGGGATTTACTTGGTGTATTTTTTTCAGGACATCCGGATTTACGTAGAATTCTTACAGATTATGGGTTTGAAGGTCATCCTCTTCGAAAAGATTTTCCATTGAGTGGTTATTTCGAATTACGTTATGATGAAGATCAAAGAGTGGTTGTTTGTGAGCCTATTGAATTAGCGCAAGAATTTCGTTCGTTTGATTTTCATATCCCTTGGTCGCATATTGATAAAATCTGATATAGTGATATTTTATGACTAGATGGAATTTAAATGCTATACTTAGTTGGGTAGATTCTCATATTATTGATTATCCGACGGCCATGAATTTAAATTATAATTGGAGTTTTGGGTCGACCGCAGGTTTTTGTCTGCTGATCCAAATACTCAGTGGGGCTTTCTTAGCCATGCACTACGCCAGTGAAACGCACTATGCCTTTTCTAGCGTAGAACATATCATGCGAGATGTTAAAAGTGGTTGGTTAATTCGATACATGCATGCAAACGGAGCTTCTTTTTTTTTTATGCTGGTTTATGCTCATATTTTTAGAGGTTTATATTATGGCTCTTATATGGAACCCCGACAACATCTATGGTGGTCCGGTACTCTTATATATGTTTTAATGATGGCGACTGCTTTTATCGGTTATGTTTTACCATGGGGTCAAATGAGCTTTTGGGGTGCTACTGTTATTACAAGCTTTTTTTCTATTATTCCCGTTATAGGTAAAGAAGTTGTTATGTGGATCTGGGGTGGTTTTACTGTGGGAAATCCAACATTAAATCGTTTTTATAGTCTACACTACTTGTTACCATTTTTAATTACGGGTATGGTTTTTGTTCATCTAGGTTTGCTTCATAAGGATGGCTCTAATAACCCCCTAGGTATAAAAACGAAAGCAGCAAATATTAATTTTTATCCTTATATTTATGTAAAAGACCTAGTAGCTTTTTTTGTGCTAGTTTTTTCTTTATCAATTTTTATTTTTTACTTTCCCAATGCGTTAGGTGAACCGGATAATTATTTAGAGGCAGACCCTTATAGCACTCCTGCCCACATAGTTCCAGAGTGGTACTTTTTACCATTTTATGCTATTTTAAGAGTTATACCAAATAAAGTTGGGGGTATTCTTGCGATGGGAGGCGCTATCGTAATGTTATTTTTGTACCCGTTGCTGAATACTTCGATGTTGCGCAGTGGTAACTTTCGGCCTGTTTATGCCGTAGTTTTTTGGCTTTTTGTTGCAGATTTCTTTTTATTAGGTTGGGCTGGGACTACTCCAGTGGATGATTATTTTAGATTTATTGGTATTACAGTATCTGTCGGGTATTTTTCTTTTTTTATTTTTGGTGGTTTGTTTGTCGGGTGGTTGGAAAAACTTTTAATGTCGCATGCCATCAAAATGGGTGGTTCAATTAAGCGGTGTTCAACAAGTTCAAATCATTTAACAGTCATCCCATCTTACAAAGTAGGAGTGGCCGATTATTTGACCCCTAGAGATATCTCATAAATAGGTTGCTATTAATCGCATACGTTTCTTATGAACATACTAAAAAGAGTTAACACTTTATTTATTTATTCCTTGTTTGTTTTTTCTGTATTTAAACCTTATAATACTGCGTATATGGACGCACCACACCCGTGGCAAGTAGGTTTTCAAGATCCGGCTACTCCGATTATGGAGGGTATTATTTCTTTTAATGGTCTGTTAATGACTTTCATGCTACTTATCGCTTGTTTTGTTGGTTGGTTACTTTATAAATCTTTAACCTTATTCAATGAATCAGTTAACCCGCAGCCTGCAAGCTTTAATCATTCTACCTTACTTGAGGTTGTTTGGACAATTGTACCCGCGGGTATTTTGATGATTATTAGTGTTCCATCATACAATTTACTTTACGCGATGGAGGAAGTTATTGATCCTAGTTTGACGATAAAAGTTGTTGGTCACCAATGGTATTGGTCATATGAATATTCTGATTTTGAATTAGTACCAAAAGTAACTAAAGAAAATCTGGATTTGGTTCAAAAGCGGGTTAATAATTTAAAAGATTGGTTGGACTACATTGAAAGTAACAAGGAAGAAAAAGATTTGCAAAATACTCAGACCCCTTTAAATTCTGAGATACATAAAGAGAAATTATATATCACAGATGCTGAATTAGGATATCTTAAAGTAGAGTGGGAAAATGCCAAAAGAGAATTGCACGAGGCAGGTTTGTGTCTTAATAGCGCTAAATCAGATTTTAAATTGGCTCGTGTTGATTTAGCTGCCGCTAAACTTAATAAATCTTGCGCAGAAGTTATTAAAGCTAAAACTGAATTATCGGAGTTCAGCTCGTCTTTCAAAAGACCTAATATTCTTCTTAAAGATGGGTTCGATGGTTGGGACGATAAGTTAAGGCTAAAAACCAAAGAAAACTTAGATATTCTTAAAGCCAGATTATTAAAAGCAGAACAAGAGTTTGAGGGTGATTCCTCTATATTTTATATATTATCTATTGGTTTAAGTCCCGAGGATTTAACTGCTACTAATGCCGTGGCGAGAAGCGCCGAGTCAGAATTTAATTCCTTCGGTGATAGACTAGCAGTTCCATTTTTGAGATCAGACGAGGCCCGAGAAATTTTAAGTAGGGCTAATAGTAAATTTGAATCTGCTCAGTCCTTTTTTGACTCGACTCAAAAAAGGTTAGAAAAAGTTGTTTTCACGTTTAATAGATTAAAAGAGAATTTCTCCAAAAAAGATATTGAATTTTTAGGCTATTTGGGTTTAAAAAGTGATTTTGATACCAATTTGAATCTTATGCATATTGACTTAAAGGATTCTAATTTGAACCAAATTAGTGAAACATCTTTAGAAGAATTTTACTTAGCCAAAGGCGGGCTTTGTCGAGCTAAAAGTCGAATTATTAAAATTAGTGAGGAGTTATCAAAAATCAATAATAGATTAGAAATAGCTGAAGGCCATGCTAAAGATGTTAGTAAATCTCTTACGGATACACGTTTTGTTGAACATAGAGAGGAGATTGGTCGGTTAAAAGTTTCTGAAACGTATTTTGACAATTTTACTTGGGATCGTCATAAAACTGATTTGCTTGAATATGAGAATAAATTAAGATATGGTAAATTTGCCTTTGAAGAGGTCAAAAAAATTCTGGACGAGGCTCTCTTATATCTTTATAACAGTATTGAAAATACGATAAAAACCGATCTAGAAAGTCATAAAACATCATCGTATTTTTCTCGTGGCATGGACTTACCTCTGCTAGGTTTGGGAGGGGCTTGTGATAAAAAGAATATCTTGGCACTAGAGAGTTGCTTTTTAAAAGAGGCAAGCCATAAACTTTTATCTGGGGGTAAAGTTGGTGATTTGTTGATTGACAAAATTTCATCAGATTTGGAGCACTTTAAATTTGAGCACGATGTAGATCCATTAAAATTGAAGTTCGTAAATGAATTTAATGATGAGAGTATTTACACCCAGTATATCGATTTTTCCGTTAATAAAATTAAGCACGAGGTAGATATTGCGGAAATGGACTATAATGAGCTTATTGATACATCAACCAAAATAAAAACTGTTATAAAAAATATTGAATGGCAGTTAAAAAATGTTCGTTTAAGTAAATCGGCGGAACAATTGTTATCTAGAAATGTGCCGGAAGTTTTTTTTAAAGGGGATTCTTTTGATGTGGATTCTCATGTTAGATCTTTTAAATTTTTTTTATCTGAGTTAAGGCTACTTGATATAAAGGCAAATCCTAATATTATAGCTACTAAATTGCGTACTATTTTATTGCAATCAAAAGCCGACTTAGAAAAGTTAAAGTTCTTTTCTACTTTTCTTGAAAAAGTTGTTAAAAAAAGTAATAGCCAAATTGATAGAGATGCTTTGGTTTTGATGTCTATTAATAATATTGAAAATTCCTCGGGAAATTCAATAGTTGATGCTGATTTGAACGATGCCAGTGGTTCTAAGGGTAAAGCTGGGAGTGGCGATAGTGAATCGAAGGATGATGGTGATTCCTATAAAAGCGTTAAAGAAGTTTTAGATGCTCTTGTAGATAGACAGTTAGCTCCCAATCAAATTAATCTTTTGCTAGATGTTTTGCAAATGCTTAAAGATACGATTTATACTTTAGATGAGACTGACATAAATAAGTTAAGAGATTTTTTGTATAAAGTATTGACTACAATAATTGAGGAAGACTCGAGTATTCATCAAATTTTGAGAGAAGAAATTAATTTAATTTTAGATCTAATTAAAGAACCTTCTGATGTTGGGGAGGGGCCTGAAAGACAACGTATAAATTTTGACTCGTATCTTATCGGAGAAGAAGATTTGATTATTCCTGAGCCGCATGGTGTGGGAAAAGCGGGCAAAGTTTTTCGTCTATTAGAGGTTGATAATCGTCTTTTTGTTCCTATTAACACGCATATACGTGTTTTGGTTACTTCGGCTGATGTTTTACATTCTTGGGCGGTTCCTAGTTTAGGGATAAAAGTAGATGCGTGCCCCGGTCGATTGAATCAAGTTTTTCTTTTTGTAAAAAGGGAGGGGGTTTTCTACGGCCAATGTAGTGAGATCTGTGGTGTTAATCATGGGTTTATGCCTATTGTGGTACAAGCGGTCAACCAAGATGATTATTTAACTTGGGTTGGAAAAAGGTTATGCTCTTAAATTCTTTGTTTTTGCTCCTAATTATTGGCGTCTTTGGTTTAATTATTATACCCGCGGAGCATCGGTTATTGCTCCGACAATTTTCTTTGCTGATTACCTCATTGGTTTTTATCTTATCCCTTTTTTTGTGGTTGGGTTTTGACCATTCGACCTCTAAATTTCAATTTGTGGTTCATAATTTGTGGTTACCTTTATCGAATATAAATTTAGTTTTAGGTATTGATGGTATTTCTTTATTTTTCCTTCTATTAACTACGTTAATCTTTCCTTTATGCCTTTTAGCTTCATGGACGTTTGAAAAAAGTAATTTAAAAATTTATCTCATTAGTTTTTTAAGCATGGAATTAGTGTTGCTTTTGGTGTTTACTAGTTTGGATCTCTTATTTTTTTATATTTTTTTTGAAGCGGTTTTAATACCGATGTTTTTGGTTATTGGTATATATGGCTCGCGTCAACGCAAAATAAGAGCTGCCTATATGTTTTTTTTGTACACACTATTGGGGTCGTTATTTATGCTTATAGGGGTCGTCTACATATACTTGTCTGTTGGCAGCACCAGCTATGAAGTGCTTTCAATTACAAAGTTTTCTAATTATAATCAAAGGTGGTTGTGGTTAGCTTTTTTTGCATCTTTTGCGGCCAAAGTGCCAATGTTGCCGGTTCATATTTGGTTGCCGGAAGCTCATGTGGAAGCACCCACGGCAGGTTCGGTTATTTTAGCAGGGATTCTTTTAAAATTAGGCTCTTATGGGTTCTTACGTTTTTCATTGGGTCTCTTTCCCCAGGCATGCTTATATTTCACACCGTTTGTTTTTAGTTTAAGTGTTTTGGGTATAGTCTATACGTCTTTGACAGCGATCCGTCAAACGGACTTAAAACGGCTAATTGCATACACATCGGTTGCGCATATGAATTTAGTTATGATAGGCATTTTTAGCGGTACGGTAATCGGAGTAGAGGCCGCGATATTACAAAGTTTAAGTCACGGGTTTGTATCTTCGGCCTTATTTCTCATAATTGGAGTTCTTTATGATAGATGGCACACCAGGGGTGTAAATTATTACGGCGGGTTAACCCATACAATGCCAATTTTCATAATAATTTTCCTTTTTTTTACAATGGCTAATTTAGGCTTACCGGGGACTTCTAGTTTTGTTGGGGAGTTTCTTTTGTTAGTGTCGGCTTTTGACGCCAACACGACTGCATGCTTTTTTGCCGCCACATCCATGATTCTTGGGGGTGTTTATTCTCTTTGGCTATTTAATAGAATAGCTTATGGTAATATTAAACTTGTGGGTTGTGATTTAAACTACAGAGAATTTGTAATTTTCCTACCACTGCTTTTAGGAACGGTTTTCATGGGTTTATATCCAAATATCTTTTTTTCTGCCATGCATGCATCAGTTTCAAATTTAGTGTGGGTTGAGTCGTGGGTGTAACTAGCTGAGTACCACGTTTGTGCAAGTTTTTGTTGGTAATCTTAAGTTCTTTTCGTCTAATGGTTAGGATATTATCTTTATGGGATAGAGGTGCGGGTTCAAGGCCCGTAAAGAACTGAAATGTATTTAAACATAGTTTTTTTACCCCTTTTAGGGTCTATTATATCAGGGTTTTTTGGACGTTTTGTCGGGGTACATGGTTCTTGTTTTATTACGATATTTTGCGTGGGTTTAACTTTTTGTTTAAGCTGTTTGTCGTTTTACGAAGTAGGGCTGGCAGGAAGTGGGACCTACTTTTCTTTAATGACCTGGTTGGAATCCGACTCTTTTTATGTCGAGTGGGCTTTTTGTTTCGATAGTTTAACTGTCGTGATGCTTATCGTGGTTACCTTTATCTCGACTTTAGTTCATATCTATTCTACAGAATACATGGGAGAAGATCCGCATCTTCCACGTTTTGTGAGTTATTTGTCGTTGTTTACGTTTTTTATGCTGATATTAGTCACTGCTGATAATTTTGTTCAAATGTTTGTTGGGTGGGAAGGTGTTGGTCTTTGCTCTTATCTACTTATTAATTTTTGGTTTACTCGAATACAGGCTAATAAAGCGGCTATAAAGGCAATGATAGTTAATAGAATTGGGGATTTCGGATTAGCTTTAGGTATTTTTGCAATTTTTATTTGTTTCGGTGCCTTAGATTACGCTACAGTTTTTGCGTTTTCTCCTCAATTAACTTCTTGTACCTTGTCTTTTTTAAATATTAAATTTAAGGCTTTAGATTTAATAGGGGTTCTTCTATTTATTGGTGCTGTTGGTAAATCTGCTCAACTTGGTTTACACACCTGGTTACCTGATGCAATGGAGGGCCCCACACCAGTTTCCGCCCTTATTCACGCGGCTACGATGGTTACGGCTGGTGTTTTTTTATTAGCGCGTTGTTCTCCTCTTTTAGAATATTGTTCGGGGGCTCTTTCGTTGATAAGTGTCATAGGTGGTATGACTGCTTTTTTTGCAGCCACTACAGCTTTGGTTCAAAATGATCTTAAACGAGTCATAGCGTATTCTACATGTAGTCAGCTTGGTTATATGGTATTTGCTTGTGGTTTATCCAATTATTCAGTCGCTGTTTTTCATTTAGCTAACCATGCCTTTTTTAAAGCTCTTCTCTTCCTTAGCGCGGGTTCGGTTATACATGCTGTAGGGGACGAACAAGATATGAGAAAAATGGGTGGTTTGCGCCGATTATTACCATTTACTTATGCTATGATGGTAATTGGTTCACTAGCTTTAATGGGTATGCCTTTTTTGACAGGATTTTATTCTAAAGATGTTATTCTTGAAATAGCATATGCGACTTATTCGGTTCCTTCTCATTTTAGCTATTGGTTGGGAAGTCTAGCCGCTTTTTGTACTGCTTTTTATTCAATTAGATTAATCTCTTTATGCTTTTTAGTGGAGCCCAACGGTAGTCGTAAATTATTACTATCAGCATCAGAAGGGGGTAAAGCCATAGGGTTTGTGTTGGGTCTATTGGCAATACCCAGTATTTTTATTGGGTATTTTAGTCGTGATTTGTTTATAGGGTTAGGTACTAATTTTTGGGGTGGTTCCTTATTTTGTTTACCATCCAACCTAAGTTTGATTGATGCCGAATTTATGTCCACCTTTTCAAAAATCCTTCCTTTATGCCTTAGTGTTGTAGGTGGTGTCTTATCGCTTACATTATATCGGTATTATAACTACAATATGTATTTTTGGAAAATTTCTATAGTAGGTCGTAAGTTTTATACTTTTTTAAGCCGAAAATGGTTTTTTGATAAAATTTATAATGGATTTGTAAGTCAAAACTTACTTGATTTCGGATACCATTTTACTTATAAATCTATTGATCGTGGTCTTATTGAAAGTTTAGGTCCTTTTGGTTTATCCAATGTACTGACAGGTCAAGTGCAGCAAGCACGTGTGTGGCATTCCGGATATTTATACCATTATTTAGTCATTTTTGTTTGGGGTAATATCTTGTTTGGGTTATGGTTTCTATATGGTTTTCCTTCTTTACGTATTGGGGTGTTGCTTTTATTCTCTATATTATGGTTGACCCTATAATTTTTATATTCCTTATGATTCTTGGGGCTGGTTTGGGTGTTAAAGTTATTAGCACGCAAAATCCTGTATACAGTGGCCTCTACTTAGTTTTACTTTTTTTTTTAGGATCAGCCATTTCTTTTCTATTAGGCGTTGAATTTATGGCTCTATTGTTTCTTTTGGTTTACGCGGGTGCTATAGCCGTTTTAGTACTGTTTGTTGTTATGATGTTAGATGTTAAGGCTGTTGAGTCTGTGTGGTCTTCAGGGCAGAAACAGGGATTTTATATTAGTAGTTTTCTTTTTTTCTTATGCTTGGTATTTGTTGGAAGTTCTTCCGATTTACTTTTTTTGTTACAATCGGGGGGTACTTGGATTATACGCGTGCTGGCTTCTTTTAATCTGGTGTATAGCGAGGATAATTTAAAAACAACGATTAGTGTATTATTCGATAGAGATCTCGCTGACTTCTTCTGGTTATGCTTTTATAACGATATTATAAATGATTCCTTTTTAAATGACGCCACATGGTTTGTTAATTTTGACTCTTCTTCTGCTTTGAATGACCCTAGTTATCTTTTGTATTCCACCCATGCTATTTTGCTGATAATTGCTGGAATTGTTCTTTTAATAGCGATGGTTGGGGCTATTAGTTTAACACTTCAAAAAAATTGCCCGGATTCTTTGCATAAGCAATTAGGTAGAGAATCGAAAAATGCTATTTTTATGGTTAAAGATAGATCTTTCACTAATTCTTTAAACTTGCATAATGTTAAAGCCACTTCTCAATAAATGATTAACATTACTATAAATGAACTTTTAATTTGGGTAAAAAGAGGCTCTACTGTTATTCAAGCGTGTGAAGCCGCAGGTGTTAAAATACCTAGATTTTGTTACCATGATAAACTTCTTATTGCAGGTAACTGCAGAATGTGCCTTGTTGAGGTTGGTAATTCCCCGAAACCTCAAGCATCTTGTGCTTTACCTTTCTTGCCAAATATGAGAATTTTTACTAATACGGCTTTAGTACATAAAGCGCAAGAATTTGTTATGGAATTCTTGCTTTTACATCACCCTCTCGATTGTCCTGTATGCGATCAAGGGGGCGAGTGCGAACTTCAGGAGCAAAGCTTTAATTACGGCTCAGATCGGGGAAGATTTTTTTTTTTTAAAAAATCTCTAGGCGATACTTTTTGGGGTAGCCTTATAAAAACAGTTTTAAGACGTTGTATCGTATGTACTCGTTGTGTCCGGTACACTTCTTTGATTGGTGGTAGCGATATAATAGGTACTTCTAATCGAGGGGGTAATAGTGAGATTGGGATGTTTAAGGAAAATGCACTTAAAACGGAAACGTCCGGTGGTGTTATTGAACTTTGTCCTGTGTGCTGGTCTGGCTTTACTTATAGTTAATAATATTATGCTTTTTTTGCGAGAGTACTCTCCAGTTTTAATCTATTTATGTTTTAGTCTTATATTGGCTTCGCTTATTTTTGGAGCTTCTTATACTTTAGCTTTAGCCGAATCAGACAATGAAAAATTGTCTTCATATGAGTGCGGATTTGATCCTTACGAGGATGCTCGCAACGCATTCGATGTTCGTTTTTATCTTGTAGCTATTCTTTTTCTTCTTTTTGACATTGAAACAGTTTTTATTTTCCCTTGGGCTGCTTCTTTGAGTCAGTTACCGCCCGTGGGTTATTGGTCTGTAATTGATTTTCTTTTTGAACTTGTTGTTGGATTTATATACGCTTGGCAAATAGGCAGTTTAGATTGGGAATGAAAAATAGGGATTATAAAAGACGTAATTTATTTCTTTTACTGGAGTCAAAGCGCAAAGCTCTTAATGTCGTTGCGGCTAATCAAAACTTAAATATCTTTTTGCGTTGGTGGGCTCAATTAGAAAAATCAAAGTTGCCTCGACAAAGTAGTATATGTCGAGTTAAAAATAGGTGCATTGAGACACACAGATCTCGTTCAGTTATTAATGTATATAAATTATCCAGATTGGAATTTCGACGTTTAGCCTCCCGAGGTCTATTCCTGGGAATACGTAAGTCTTCTTGGTGAAGTCTTCAGATTTTTGATATATTATAAGCATAGTAATTTATTTTACCCGTATTATTAATAGAATTTGCTAGCACTGCTAAAGTAATATTTAAATGCCTCAATTTGACACTATAGCTTTCTTTAATCAAGTTTTTTGGTTAGTCTTGATTGTTTTTAATTTTTATTTTATGATTTTACGTTTTATGCTTCCTTCTTTGGCGTCTAGTCTTAAAGCAAGAAATAAGAATTTAAGATTCACGGAAGAGTCGCGTTAATATTAAAAAGTTTCTACAAGCTATTAAGGAGATGTGGCTGAGTGGCTGATAGCCTTGGTTTGCTAAATCAATCTATATTTTTAATGTAGCGTGGGTTCGAATCCCACCATCTCCCCGGGAGGGTAACTTTTGAGAAAAAGTAACTCAGATGGTAGAGTGCCGGTTTGTCATACTGGTGGCCGCGGGTTCAAATCCCGTCTTTTTCGTTGGTTAATTAATAAGATAGGGGGTGTAACTTAATTGGTAGAGTGTGTGCTTTGCAAGCATAAAGTTGAGAGTTCAAATCTCTCTACCTCCAAATAATAAAAAGGTAACTTGGTTATATGGTGTACACTATATATTTTTGCAGGTTCGAATCCTGTATTGCCTAATGAGCTTTTCGGGCAATTTCATTTATAAGTGTGAAGTATGGTCTTCATCTGCAAATATAAAAAGTTTAAAATTATTATTATTTTTGTTACCTCTTTTTCAGAGGTTTCAAGGATTGTCTATTAATATTAAAAGGTTTACATTGCTTAAATCGCCTTTAGGAAATAAAAAGTCCAAAGATCAATTTGAGAAATGTGAGCATCGGGTGTACTTCTATCTAGAAAGCAGTAAACCTTCTAATATTTTAGCATGCGCGCACATATTAACTTTCTTAAACGATGTTAAATGTAAAGTTAAAGTTTCTAATAAAGTATCAGATTGAAGCTCGGCTAGAACAGGATAAGTGACCGAGTGGTTTATGGTATCAGTTTTGAAAACTGACGCAGACAAACTGCCGTGGGTTCGAATCCTACCTTATCTTAAATTTATTTATGAGAATAAAAGTTAAACAAAAATTATTAGGTAATATGTTGTCGGATGGTAGTTTTAACTTTATTTATGATGATGATATTTTACCAAAATTATTTAAACCAATAACTGGTCTAGATATTGCAAATCATTTTGTTTGGACTGGTAAAGGTCCTAAAGAACAAACAGAAATTGCAAGTTTTATCGTACGGTTTAACAAACATAAATTAGTGTAACCATTATACCACAATGTACAAAATTCAACAATTTTCAAGCATGTTACCCGCAATATTAAGATAAAGCAAAATTAAGTATTGGTTAAAGATCGTTGCATCTGACTATGTTCCTATATATTTAATTTAACATGAAAAGATGTAATTACAATAAATTGTCTGATTTTAGGCAGTTAAATAAGCTGAGTTTGATCCTAGCTCAGAGTGAAGGCTATAAGCCTGCTTGAATACATGCGAGTTGAATGGTTTTGTGCCATAGCGTACGGGTGAGTAACAAGTCAGTATCTACCTCTAACTTTGGAATAATTCTATCTCTCAGGGGAGAAATCATTGGAAAAATACCAAATAAATTACAAAAAGGTACGCCGGTTAGAGATGATTAGGTTTAGTATTAGGTAGTCGGTGGGGTTATGCTTACCGAGCCAAAGATGCTTAGTTGGTCTGTGAGGACGATCAATCACACTGGGACTGAGACAAGGCCCAGGTTTCATTTGAAGGCTGCAGTAAGGAATATTGGACAATGAGCGAAAGCTTGATCCAGCGAGGCTTGGTGAGGGATTGAAGGCTTAGGTTGTAAACCTCTTTTTTAACCGAGGATAATGACATTAAGTTAAGAATAAGTCCCGACTAACTTCGTGCCAGCAGTCGCGGTAATACGAAGGGGGCTAGCCTTATTCGTCATAACTGGGCGTAAAGGGTCCGTAGGTTGCTCCTTGTAATGTTATAGGTCAAACTCTTTAGCTAAACTAAAGTGAGGTCTATAATACAGAAGAGCTTGAGTCTGATAAAGGATAATGGAATTTTCCAATGAGGGGTAAAATCCATAGAAGTGGAAACGAACATCAAACGCGAAAGCTATTATCTAGTTCAGTACTGACGCTGAGGGACGAAGGCATAGGTAGCGAACAGGATTTGAGACCCTGGTAGTCTATGCAGTCAACGATGAATGCTAGTTTTTAAACCATTAGAGACTACAGCTAAGGCATTAAGCATTCCGCCTGAGGAGTACGAGCGCAAGCTTAAAAATCAACGGAATTGGCGGGGGTTCAAACAAGTGGTGGAGCATGTGGTTTAATGCGATAATACGCGCGCAACCTTACCAGTTCTAGTAAGTCTGTCATTCTTACGGAGACGTTTTTGAATTTTGGGACTTTCAGGTGTTGCATGGCTGTCGTCAGCTCGTGTCGTGAGATGTACGGTTAATTCCTGTAACTGAGCGCAACCCTTATCCTTTTTTTGTTTTTATCTCAATAGAAAATAAAAACTTACAAGAGACTGCCAGCCATAAGCGGGAGGAAGGCAGGGATGAGGTCAAGTCCTCATGGCCCTAATGAACTGGGCTACACACGTGCTACAATGGGAAGAACAATAAGTTGCAAGGACGCAATTCAAAGCCAATCTTTAAATCTTTCCTTAGTTCGGATTGAGGGCTGCAACTCGCCCTTATGAAGTTGGAATCACTAGTAATCGCGGATCAGGATGTCGCGGTGAATATGTCACTGGGCCTTGCACACACCGCCCGTCACGTCCTGGAAGTTGACTTGGCTGGAAGATTTTGGAATAAACCTTTTAAGCTTTATTGCAATTAATACAAAAAAATATTATAAAAAGCAAATAAGGAAATTTCTTTTAAAGGACAGGTAAACAACTGGGATGAAGTCGTAACAAGGTAGTCGTAGGGGAACCTGCGGCTGGAATACACATTTATCAAAAGATTTGTCTTTATACTTAGATTTATACCCGAACCCTTATCGAATTCGAGTGTCCTCGTCTAGGTAGCCACACATACTAGTTTTTCTGGGAACCATGGCCTTTTAAGGTTTAAATTATTTCTAAACAAAAAGTTTGCGTTATAGAGCAGTACGGTTAGCTCACCAGGCTCATGCCCTGGGGGTCGTAGGTTCAAATCCTGCTGGCGCTAAGTTTATTGTAGGTTATTTTATGGTAAAAAAAAAAAAAGAATTTGAAAAAAAGCTAAAGCATTTTACAATAAATTTTGGGCCTCAGCACCCAGCAGCACATGGGGTTCTTCGCTTAATTTTGGAGTTAAATGGGGAGGTGGTACAGCGGGCGGATCCTCATATTGGATTACTCCACAGAGGTACCGAAAAATTAATTGAGTCCAAAACTTTCGTACAAGCTTTGCCCTATTTTGATCGTTTAGACTACGTGTCAATGATGTGTCAGGAGCACACGTATGTTTTGGCTGTTGAAAATTTATTACAGGTAAGTATACCAAAGCGTGCTCAATATATTAGAGTTCTTTTTGCTGAAATTACAAGGATATTAAACCACTTGTTGGCGGTTGGTTGTCACGCGATGGACGTTGGCGCTATGACGCCGTTTCTGTGGTCCTTTGAGGAAAGAGAAAAACTGATGGAGTTTTACGAAAGGGTTAGTGGCGCTCGTATGCATGCCAGTTATTTTAGACCTGGGGGTGTAAGTCTTGATATAGGGCTGGGATTGCTTGATGATATTTATGCTTTTGTGGGTCAGTTTGGTCAAAGGTTGGATGAAATGGAAGAAATGCTGACAGATAATCGAATATGGCAAGAAAGATTAGTAGATATCGGAGTTGTTACGGCAAAAGAAGCAATCGGTTGGGGATTTTCGGGTGTTATGCTTAGAGGTTCAGGAGTTAGATGGGATTTAAGAAAAAATGAACCTTATGAGATTTATTCTGATTTGAAGTTTAAAGGAGTTGTTGGGAAAACTGGTGATTGCTATGATCGATATCTGACGCGAATTGAAGAGATGCGCCAATCTTTAAGCATTATTCATCAATGCATTGGCAATATGCCAATAGGAAGTGTTAAAGTTGATGATATGAAAATATGCCCCCCGTCGCGCTCTGAGGTGAAGCAAAATATGGAATCCTTAATTCATCATTTTAAGTTATATACGGAGGGTGTTTCGGTGCCGTTTGGTGAAACCTATACGGCTACAGAAGCTCCTAAGGGTGAATTTGGCGTTTATTTGGTGTCTGATGGCAGTAACCGGCCTTATAGATGCAAAATTAAAGCCCCGGGATTTTCGCATCTACAAGGTCTTAATTTTATGGCTAAATCCCATATGTTAGCTGATGTAGTGACCATCATAGGTACACAAGATATCGTTTTTGGAGAAGTCGATCGTTAACCACAATATTTTGCTATAGATGTTTGGGTGTTCGAGAGATAACGTAGTGGTAGCGTGTTCGCTTTGGGAGTGAAAAGTCGTAGGTTCGAATCCTACTCTCTTGATTTTATTATTGAAATACCCCGTCAGGTTTATCT